GGATTGAAAGAGGAAGAGTTGAGTAAATGAAAAATCCAAAGGAGGTTCATGGCCAAGGGTAAAGATGTGCGAATACCGGTTCTTTTGGAATGTACCGCTTGTATTCGAAACGGTGTTAATGTTAATAAAGCATCAACGGGCATTTCCAGATATATTACTCAAAAGAACCGGCACAATACGCCTAATCGATTGGAGTTGCGAAAATTCTGTCCATATTGTTACAAACATACGATTCACGGGGAGGTAAAGAAATAGATCGAACCGAGCACCTGCGCCCTTATCTATCTTACAAGGAAAAGGAAAAAATGACATTATATATATATAACATATTTAACATAGTTAAAGATAATTATAAACAAACCAAATCCTATTTTTTTATTCTAATTAGAGATACGGCTGAAATAGGATTTTAGGGATAAGAAATAAACTAACCAAACCATGGATAAATCCAAGCGAACTTTTCTTAAATCCAAGCGATCTTTTCGTAGGCGTTTGCCCCCGATTCAATCGGGGGATCGAATTGATTATAAAAACATGAGTTTAATTAGTCGATTTATTAGTGAACAGGGAAAAATATTATCTAGACGAGTGAATAGATTGACCTTGAAACAACAACGATTAATTACTATTGCTATAAAACAAGCTCGTATTTTATCTTTGTTACCTTTTCTTAATAATGAGAAACAATTTGAAAGAACCGAGTCGACCACTAGAACTCCTAGTCTTAGAGCCAGAAAAAGATAGGTTTACTCTTTCTTCACTTGAATTCGAATTCCCATCCGAACTCAAACGGGGATTGATATTTTGTTGGAAAAATCCAAGAATCCGGATTGAATTCTCGTGTCGTAAGAAAACAAATAATAATCTGGGAAGAATAAATTTTTTTATTTAACTTGTTGATTCATATTTATTTTGACTACTTTCTCATATTTTATCATATTCTATTCATTTTTATTCGACCTTCCCGGAGTTCATTCTCCGGGCAACTCCGTTTAACCGGTGGATTCCTTCCAACCTACTTCTTTTATGATCTCATTGGAAATCATATAAAGACAATTCCTATTTGATATAGCTATTTGTGCAAGTATTTTACGATTAAGAAGCAACTGTCTCTTGTACAGACCGTTTATTAATCTACTATAACTATAGCATACCCCCCTTTCACGAATTGCTGCATTTATTCGAGTGATCCACAAACGACGAAAATTGATTTTTTGCTTATCCCTATCCCGATGAGCCGAAACCAAAGCTCTTATTTTTTGTTGAGTAATAGTTCGAGTAAGTCTTGAATGAGCCCCCCGAAAGCTTGATGCAAATAAACGAATTTTTGTTCTACGTCTCCGAGCGATATATCCCCGTCTAATTCTGGTCATTGAATAAATGAAACTTTCACGAATAACTAATAGATTTCCTTTCTTTCAGTTATTCTTTTGCCCCTTTCCTAGTATATTAATAACAAAACGGATTTTTCCAATGTATAAACTAAAAATTCCAACGGCTTTGGCTACTATAACCTTCCCAACCACGATTTTTCTTTTTTATAGGCGTTTCGCCTCGAAATACGAAATTGTACTATACTAGGTATTAAAAATAAAAAAAAATAGCAATGATAAAGAAATAGTGGATTCCATCGTTTCTATGGTTACTTCTTAAACGGTGAGGTCTTCTCTATACACCGGAGCCTTTACTTCATTTAATCAATGTTATTGCTAACTTGTATAGTTCACATTCTTCGGCTCTACCCATGAATTATCCAGTAATAGGTCTTTCACAACGAGCTCTACCTATACAGTAACGGTATTTAATTATGAAGGTTGGCTGGGTAGCTGACCCTGTTAGTCCGTTCTTGCAAGAGGGGTCTATATTAACTAAGATTTCCTCCGCTTAATGGATAACCATTTGCTACCAATGGAGAATTGCTTCTCATCTTGAATTGAGGTGAGTGGATTTACACCAATAGAAACCATAAATTTCATACACAATAAAAGGGATATGCTCCATTTTCTTATTTTTAGATAGGAAATGTAGTTCGTTTTCCGTTCTATCCTATTTGATCATTGATATTCGAACATGGCTCTCTTTCCTTTGTTCTAGTTCATGATCTGAACGAGTCGCACATACACCCTAGTACATGTTCCTCGACGCTGAGGGCATCCCCGAAGCGCGGGGGATTTTGTGACATTTCTAATTGGCTGTCTTGTATTTCTAATAAGTTGTTTAATCGTTGGCATGTTGAATCATATACATAATGGACTGGTTTAGATCGATCCTAACCGCATGATTATGAATTCCTTTTATTGAATAGAATAGTAAATAAAAGTCATAATATATTAATATGAAACTCGGCAGGGGTAATTTCAAATCACGAATTGATGCGAAATCCAGGCTATTGTCATTCAACCGCTACAAGATCAACAATTCCATAAGCTTGGGCCTCTGTTGCTGACATAAAAACATCTCTTTCCATGTCTTCGGAGACAACCCATAGGGGTTTGCCCGT